CTTTTTTTGGACAGAATAAAAAAATCCCCTTTTTTATCTTTTGATATCTCCGGGTTGATTAAACTAATTTTAAGAAATTGGGTGGGTAAGGGGGAAGCATTCAAAATTGTAGAGTATACAGAAGAACAAACAAAAAGAGAAGAAAACAAAGAGAAGAACAAAAGAAAGGAGAAAGCGCGAATAGACATAGCAGAGGCCTGGGATACCATTCCATTTGCGCAAGTAATAAGAGGTTCCATGTTACTAACTCAATCTATTTTTAGAAAATATATTCTATTACCTTCATTGATAATTGCAAAAAATATTGGACGTATATGCCTATTGCAACTTCCTGAATGGTCTGAGGATTTACAGGAATGGAATACAGAGATGTATGTTAAATGTACCTATAATGGTGTTCCGTTATCAGAAACAGAATTTCCGAAAAATTGGTTGACAGACGGTATTCAGATAAAAATATTATTTCCTTTCTGTCTGAAACCTTGGCACAAATCGAAACTAAGATCCTCTCAGAAAGATCTAATGAAAAAGAAAAAAGAAAAAGATGATTTTTGTTTTTTAACAGTTTGGGGAATGGAAGCTGAACTTCCTTTTGGTTCGCCCCGAAAACGACCTTCCTTTTTTAAACCCATTTTAAAAGAACTTGAAAGAAAAATTGGAAAATTTAAAAAGCAGTATTTTCGAGTTCTAATAGTTTTTAAAGCAAAAACAAAATTACTTCGAAAAGTATCAAAAGAAACAAAAAAACGGGTTATCAAAAGTGTTATTTTTATAAAAAAAATAATAAAAGAACTTTCAAAAGTAAATCCAATTCTATTATTTCGATTAAGAGAAGTAGAAGTATATGAATCGAGTGAAATTAAAGAAAAAAAAGATTCTATAATCAGCAATCAGATAATTCACGAATCATTTAGTCAAATTGCATCTCCGAGTTCAACAAATTCTTCATTGACAGAAAAAAAAATGAAGGATCTGACTGATAGAACAAGTACAATTCGAAATCAAATAGAAAGAATCACAAAAGAGAAAAAAAAAGTAACTCCAAAAATAAATAATATTAGTCCTAACAAAACAAGTTATAATCCTAAAAGATTCGAAAAATGGCAAATATTAAAAAAAAGAAATGCTCGATTAATTTCTAAATTACCCCTTTTTTTGAAATTTTTCATTGAAAGCATATACACAGAAATATTTTTATCTATCATTAATATTCCCAAAATGAATACAGAACTTTTTCTTGAATCAACAAAAAAAATTATTGATAAATCCATTTACAACAAGGAAAGAAAACAAGAAATAATTAATAAAAAAAATAAAAATCCAATTGCCTTTATTTCGACTATAAAAAAGTCACTTGATAATATTAGTAATAGTAAAAATAATTCACCTATTTTTTATGACTTATCATACATGTCACAAGCATATGTATTTTACAAATTATCACAAATCCAAGTCAGTAACTCGTATCAATTTAGCTCTGTTTTTCAATCTCAAGGAATCCCTTTTTTTCTTAAGCCTGAAATAAAGGATTCTTTTGAAACACAAGGAATGGTTCATTCTAAATTAGGAGATAAGAAACTTCCGAGTTATGAAATGAATCAATGGAAAAACTGGTTAAGAGGACATTATCAATACGATTTATCTCAGATCAGATGGTCTAGATTAATACCAGAAAAGTGGCGAAATACAGTTCATCAGCGTCGTATAGCTAAAAAATCAAATTTTAGCAAAAGGCATTCATATGAAAAAGACCAATTAATTGGTTCCAAAAAACAAAACCAATTTGAAGTATATTCATTATCTAATCAAAAAGATAATTTTCAAAAATACTATAGATATGATCTTTTATCATATAAATTTCTTAATTATGAAAATAAAACGGAATGCTTTTCTCCCTTTCAAGGACATAAGAACCAAGAGCTTTCTTATAAGACGCCTAAAGAAAGCCTTTTTGATATGCTGAGAAACATCCCTATCAATAATTTTCTAGGAAAGGTGGATATTCGCTATATGGAAAAAACGGCCGATAGAAAATATTTTGATTGGAAAATTATCAATTTTTATCTTAGACAAAAAGTCGATATTGAGGCCTGGATCACGATCGATACCAATAGGAATCAAAATACTCAAATTCGTACTAATAATTATCAAATAATTCATAAAAAAGATCTTTTTTATCTTATGATTCCAGAAATCAATTCACCAAACTCTCACAAAGTTTTTTTTGATTGGATGGGAATGAATGAAAAAATACTAAAGCGTCACATATCGAATCTGGAACTTTGGTTCTTCCCAGAACTTGTGTTACTTTATAATGCCTATAAAAGGAAACCTTGGTTTATACCAAGAAAATTACTTCTTTTAAATTTGAATAGAAATGAAAATAGTAGTGAAAATAAAAAGATCAATGAAAAGAAAAAAGGAAGTTTTTTGATAACATCGAATAAAAAGCATCGAAATCAAGAAGAAAAAGAACCCACAAGTCGAGGAGATCTTGGATCCGTTCTCTCACAACAAAAAGATCTTGAAGAAAATTCTGCAAGATCAGACATGACAAAAGCGAAAAAGAAAAAACAATACAAAAGCAACACGGAAGCAGAACTAGATTCCTTCCTGAAACGTTTTTTTCTTTTTCAATTAAGATGGGACGATACTTTGAATCAAAGAATGATGAATAATATCAAGGTATGTTGTCTCCTGCTTAGACTGATAGATCCAAAAAAAATTACTATCTCCTCGATTCAAACGAGAGAAATTTGTTTGGATATAATGCTGATTCAGAAGAATTTAACTCTTACAGAATTGATGAAAAAGGGAGTATTGATTATAGAACCCATTCGTCTGTCTGGAAAAAATGATGGCCAATTTATTATGTATCAAACCATAGGTATTTCGTTGGTTCATAAGAGTAAACACCAAACTAATAAAAAATACCAAGAACAAAGATATGTTTCTAAGAATAATTTTGATGAAACTATTTCAGCACATCAAAGAATAACTGGAAATAGAGACAAAAATCATTTTGATTTGCTTGTTCCTGAAAATATTTTATCGTTTAGACGTCGTAGAAAATTGAGAATTCTAAATTGTTTCAATTCAAAGAATAGAAATGGTGGAGATAGAAATCCAGTATTTTGGAATGGAAAGAACGGAAAAAACAGCAGCCAAGTTTCGCATGACAGTAAGCATCTTGATAGAGAGAAAAATAAATTAATGAAATTAAAGCTCTTTCTTTGGCCTAATTATCGATTAGAGGATTTAGCTTGTATGAATCGTTATTGGTTTGATACCAATAATGGCAGTCGTTTCAATATGTTAAGGATACATCTGTATCCACGATTGAAAATTCGTGGATAATACACTTTTTCTATATATCCTATACCCTATATATAATATAGGGTATATGAAAGCAAACAAATACACAGATCACATGCCTTGTCTCACATTTCATTCTAATATCCAATATTAAATAAATAATGGCTCAATTAGATCTCGAAATGAATCAACAAAAATTTCTTCGTTTTAAATCTAAATTCTTCGATGCGAAAATGTACCAATCCTTTTCTATCCCTATCTAAATCGAATTTCAAATTGAATTGAGTGATTTGAATTCAGAAAATTCGGAGTTCATAAATAAATTCGGATTAGATTATTGTATATATCACATTCAAATTAATGGCATTATTATTACTGATCGGTAAAATCCATATCTGTAAAAAGGGAGAAGGGGATTTTTTTATGGTAAAAAATTCATTCATTTCGGTTATTTCTCAAAAAGAAAACGAAGAAAACAGGGGGTCTGTTGAATTTCAAGTATTCAGTTTCACGACTAAGATAAGGAGACTTACTTCACATTTGGAATTGCACAAAAAAGACTCTTCATCTCAGAGAGGTTTGCGGAAAATTTTGGGAAAACGTCAACGACTGCTGGCCTATTTGTCAAAAAAAAATAGAGAACGCTATAAAGAATTAATTGGCGAGTTTAATATTCGAGAGATAAAAACTCGTTAATTTGAAGCGTGATACCATTTGAGCTTAGTCGTTTCAATTTTGATGAACTTCTTTTTACTTTCAGCAATGCATGGGAAGAATGACTCGGGAAAAAACTTATGATTGCACCAACTACAAGAAAAGACCTCATGATAGTCAATATGGGCCCTCACCACCCATCAATGCATGGTGTTCTTCGACTAATCGTTACTCTCGATGGTGAAGATGTTATTGAATGTGAACCAATATTGGGTTATTTACATAGAGGGATGGAGAAAATTGCGGAAAATCGAACAATTATACAATATTTGCCTTATGTAACACGTTGGGATTATTTAGCTACTATGTTCACAGAAGCAATAACCGTAAATGGACCCGAACAGCTAGGCAATATTCAAGTACCTAAAAGGGCTAGCTATATCAGAGCTATTATGTTGGAGTTGAGTCGTATCGCTTCCCATTTGTTATGGCTTGGCCCTTTTATGGCAGATATTGGGGCACAGACCCCTTTCTTCTATATTTTGCGAGAACGAGAATTGATATATGACCTATTCGAAGCTGCTACCGGTATGCGCATGATGCATAATTATTTTCGTATCGGAGGAGTAGCTGCTGATCTACCTCATGGCTGGATAGATAAATGTTTGGATTTTTGCGATTATTTTTTAACCGGGGTTGCTGAATATGAAAAGCTTATTACACGGAATCCTATTTTTTTAGAACGAGTTGAAGGCGTAGGCATTATTGGCGCAGAAGAAGCACTAAATTGGGGTTTATCAGGACCAATGCTACGGGCTTCCGGAATACAATGGGATCTTCGTAAAGTTGATCGTTATGAGTGTTACGACGAATTTGATTGGGAGATTCAATGGCAAAAAGAAGGGGATTCATTAGCTCGGTATTTAGTACGAATCAGTGAAATGACAGAATCCATAAAAATTATCCAACAGGCTCTGGAAGGAATTCCAGGGGGACCCTATGAGAATTTAGAAATCCGACGCTTTGATAGA